GCTCTTCCGATCTCGGCAGCCAAATGGAGGGGTACCCCCCGACCAAAAAAAAAAAAGTAAAAAAAACAATTAAATATAAATAAATAATATTACAATAAAAAAAAAGAAAAAAAAAACAATTAAATATAAATAAATAATATTACAATAAAAAAAAAGAAAAAAAAAACAATTAAATATAAATAAATAATATTACAATAAAAAAAAAAATAAAGGCTCATGTATAACTTGTTAATTTACCATTATGATAAGAACTTATTTTACTTGTAATCGTTCTTATTGTATTAGTGATTGAAGACGGTCCCATTTTTTCCAGGAGTTGGTTATCAAGTAATTTATAAGTAAAAGAAAAACTTATCCCTAAAACTGTTTTTACTATAAAATGACTTATAAGATGATCAAAGTAATATAATTTAATTAAAAAATTATATATAAAAGTAAAAAATTTATTTAAATTAATACGAATTTTTGATCACATCCAGTAGGCACCTATAAAACCACAAAGTGTAGGAAGCAGTTTATAAAAATTAAGTATAATGAGTGGGGTATTTATATTTAAAATAAATAAGTGAGCACAAAAACCACTCATTATACTTAATATGAGTAGTATTAATAAAGGAATTAATAATTTATTTTTTCCTTCGTGTATTGTTGTATTTAAGATTTTATTATAAAAAGGAATGGAAAAAAAAGTATTAATAAGAAGTTTAAAAGAATAAAATGATGTTATTAAAGTTGTTATTAAGGTTAATCATAAAGCATATCCTATAAAATGTTTCTGATAAATAAGTTCTAATAATAGATCTTTAGAATAATAACCAGATAAGAAAGGCAATCCTATTAAGGATAAAGAACCTATTAACATGCTTATATAAGTAAAAGGGGTGGCAATTATTAAATGGCCCATTTTTCTAAAATCTTGTTCATTAATGCTAGTATGGATAATAGAACCAGCACTTAAAAATAATAAAGCTTTAAAAAAACCATGATTAAAAAGGTGAAATAAACTAACATCATAAAATGAGAAACCACTAATTACTACCATATAACCTAATTGACTACAAGTAGAATAAGCAATAACTTTTTTTAAATCGTTCTGCACCAAACCAATTGTAGCCGCACTGAAAGTTGTTAAACTTCCTATAAAAATAATTAATAATAAAATAAGAGGTGTTTGTTCGAATAAAGAAGAGCAACGTATAATTAAAAACACACCAGCAGTAACCATGGTTGCAGCATGAATTAAGGCAGATACAGGAGTAGGACCTTCCATAGCATTAGGCAGTCACATATGTAATCCTATTTGGGCAGATTTACCCATAATAGCTATTAAAAGTAAAAAATTAATATAATTTAAAGAGGGGGTAAAAATAAATGTTGAGTATAAAGAAAAAAGATTATTATATAATGTTAAACCAGAAATTTTTCACAAATAAATCAAAGCTAATAATAAACCTATATCTCCTACTTTATTTACTATCAATGCTTCAATAGCAGCTTTATTAGCTTTGATTCTCGTAAACCAAAAATTAATTAATAAATAAGAGCATAAACCTACACCCTCTCAACCAATAAAAAGTTGAATAAGATTATTAGCACTAATTAAAATGAACATAAAAAAAGTAAACAAAGATAAATAAGATATGAAACGAATCAAATGAGGTTCCTCTTTCATATATTCAAAAGAATAAAGATGAACACAAAAAGAAACTATACTTATTAAAAGAAACATAGTTAATGTAATTTTATCAAAATAAAATCCCAAAGGATTTGATAAAATACCACAATTAAACCATAGGTAAAGAGGCAAATTAATTATATTTTCATGGCAAATTAATTCATTAAAAAGGTTTAAATTAGAACATAAAAGAATAAAAAAAGAAAAAAACAATAATTTTAAAATACCTTTATACCCTAATTGTCTACCAAAACAGCCACAAATAAAAAAATTTAATATAGAAGAATATAATAATAGTAAATACATTATTATATTAGAAAGGAAAAGGATAAAAATAAAGGTTTTGGATTTAAAATTAAAAATAATGTTATAAAAAAAAAGAAACCTATAAGAAAAGGTTCAGATATAAATTGTTTATTATGTAGAAGTTTATTCCATAATAAAAACGAGTTTTTTTGGTTAAAATAAATAGTTGAGATAATTCTTATATAATAATAAATACTTAAAGCAGTACATACAAGACATGTAATTAAACAAAAAAAATAAATTTCTTCTAGCATCTGTAAAAATAAAACTCATTTAGAAATAAAACCTATCAAAGGAGGTAAACCTGCTATTGATAATAAACAAAGGCTTAAAGGTATAGATTTAGAAAGTTCAATAAAATAAGTCTGTTGTGTATTATTTAATAATATAATAAATAAAAGTAAATTTATAAAATAAACAAATAAATACACATGAACACAAGTTTGATTATATAAAGTTAAACCTAGAATAATAAAACCAAAATGGCTAATCCCACTATAAGCTAATATTCTTTTTAGTTTAGTTTGGTTTAATGCTCCAAAAGTACCTATAATAATTGATAATAGAGCACACGTGTAATAAAAAGGAAGTTGACCTCATTGAAGCAGAATAACAAGTATACTTATTTTAGGTAAACTTCCAATAAAACCAATTATTTTTCAAGAAGACCCTTCATAAATGTCTGGGCTTCAAAAATGGAAAGGAAATAAACTAATCTTAAAAAAAAAAGATAATATTATAAGGATAAGGGGAGGAGTAGTTATTTCAGTATATGATAATGAAGAACCATTAATAAGGAGAAAAGTTAAACCCAACAAAAAAAAACCAGAAGACATTGCCCCTAAAATAAAATACTTTAATCCGGCTTCAGAACTTTTTAATCATATTTTATTTTTTGAGATTAGTATAAATAAAGAAAAAGTTTGGATTTCTAATCCTAAATATAGAATAATAAAATGGTTGGAAGTAATAATTATTAAGGAACCTAATAAAACCAAAATTTGTAATATAAACTCTTCCAAATTATAAGTAAAATTTATTTTACTTAATACACAGTAAATAAAAATAACCAAAGTACTATAAATTATAAACATTTTTTTAATAATGTAAACCAAAACTTAACCATAAAATTGTATTTGTAATAAATATAAAAGATAAACTTAAAGGTAGATAAGATTTTCATAATAAATGCATTAATTGGTCATAACGCAAACGTGGAAAAGAAGTTCTAACTCAAATAAAAAAAAAAATAATAAAAGTAGATTTAACAAATAAAAAGGGATAACCACCTAAAAATAAATGAACCATTAAAAAACTCATAAATATTATGTGAGCATATTCAGCTAAAAAAAATAAAGCAAAAGACATAGATGAATATTCTACATTAAATCCTGATACTATTTCAGATTCACCTTCTGTTAGATCAAAAGGAGCTCTATTTGTTTCTGCTAAACAAGAAACAAAAAATAAAATTCCCATAGGAAATAGAGGTAAAAGTAATCAAGTACTATGAGATTGAGTAGTATTAATATTTATAATATTAAAAGAACTACAAATCATGACAATGGTCATAACAATTAATCCAATAGAAATTTCATAACTAATCATCTGAGCCGCTGCTCTTAATGCCCCCAAAAAAGCATATTTAGAATTACTTGATCAACCCGAAAGAAGTAGAACAAAAACGCTTAGAGCAGAAATAGCAAAAAAAAATAATAAAGTATAATTAGTATTTAATATTACAGTTGATTTTTCAAAAGGTAATAAGGTAAATATAAATAAAGCTAATGTTAATGCTATTATAGGGGAAAAAAGAAAAAATAATAAATTAACATGATTTGGTAAAATTATTTCTTTGGAAAATAATTTTACCCCATCGGAGAGGGGCTGGAATAAACCATAAATTCCTACAACATTAGGTCCTTTTCTATTTTGGGTGTAACCCAAAATTTTCCTCTCCGCTAATGTTAAATAAGCAATTGAAATTAATAAAGGTATAATTAAAATTATATAATGTAAAAATAATATCTTCATTACCCTTTTAATAAATTTAATAAACGAATTGATATAGAACCCTTTAATTTATAAAAAGAAATAAGAATAGACAACCCAATAGAAGTTTCAATAGCAGCAATAGTTATTATATAAAGGGAATAAAGTTGGTTTATAATGGATTCATGAAAAAGTGATATAATCATTAAATTAATAATAATAGATATAAATAAGATTTCAATAAAAATAAAAATAAATAAAACATTAGATCTATTTAATATTATCCCTATAATACTAAGTATAAATAACAATAAGGGGAAAATTTTTAAACTCATTATTCTCAATCTAGTCCTCCTCTAATTCATTCATAAATTAATCCTAAGATTAAAAAAAGTATAAATAAAAAAAGTACAAATTGTCCTTGTAAATTAATTAAGTTTGTACTTTTTGCTCAAGGAAATAAATAAGTAATTTCCAAATCAAAAATTAAAAATAATATAGATATTAAAAAAAATCTAATAGAAAAAGGTTTACCTGGTATATGTATAGGGGTAAAACCACACTCATAAGAAGATACTTTTTCTTTATCCGGGTTTTTTTCACTTAATATTAAAGAAAAAAAAGATATAAGCAAAGACAGCACTAAACTTAATATAAAAATTAAAAATAAGAATTGGGGCATTATTTTTAAAGGGTTATATTTAATCAACAACTTAAATATAAAGGGTTAAATAAAATAGAAGGAACTAATCCTAAAATTAAAGTTAGTACTAATAAAGGGGATAATGTACTAACTTCTGAATAATTAAGATCTCTAGGAAATATTATATAAGAACTAATATTTCCAAAAAATAATCTATTAAAAAAATAAAAAGAATAAAAAGTTGTAATTAAAACCCCTAAAGATGTTAAACACCCTAAACTATATGAATAATTAAAAGCTGATAAAAGAGAGAATAATTCTGCTATAAAATTCAATGTTAAAGGGAAACCACTATTAGATAAAATTAAAATTAAACTAATTAAAGAAAGTAAAGGCATAAAAAGAACTATTCCTTTTATATATCTAATAGTTCTTGTATGGAATCTTATATAAAGTAAACCTACGATTATGAATAAACCAGCACTAATTAATCCATGAGCTAACATCATAATAATAGAAGAATATAAACCTTCTAAAGAATGGGTGAAAATGGTTAATGTTACTAAACCCATATGAGATATTGATGAATAAGCAATTAAACGTTTCATATCATTTTGTCTACATGTAGTTAATCCACCATATATTATAGCTATTAAACTTAATAACAATAAAAAAGGGGTAAAATAATTAAACCCTAGGGGGAATAAAGGATATAAAAACCTAATAAACCCATACCCCCCTAATTTTAATAGGATTCCAGCTAATAGCACAGACCCTGTTAAAGGAGCTTCAACATGAGCTTGGGGGAGTCATAAATGAACAGGAATCATAGGTATTTTAATAGCAAAACTAAATATAAAGGATAAAAAGAATCAAAATTGATAATGAATAGGAAGTTCAAGTGTAATCAAAAGTAAATAATGAGTAGTCCCAGTAAGAGAGTAAATTTTAAAAATACTTAGTAAAAGTAATAATGAACCTACTAAAGTATAAAAAAAAAAATAATAAGCAGCCTTAGATTTTTCTTCTCTAGTCCCTCATATACCTATTAAAAGAAACATAGGTATTAAAATTGTTTCAAAAAGAATGTAAAATATAAGTAAATCTAATGTTATAAAGATTAATATTAATAATAATCATAAAATAAAAAGTAAAGAATAAAATTCTTTTGTAAAAATAGTGATAGATTCTCAGCTAACAAGTATACATAAAGGTACTAGTAAAGTACTTAATATTATAAAAAAAAGAGATATTCCATCTAATGAAAAAGTAATATAACCTCAATTAGGAGACCATAAAAATGTAGTTAAAAATTGAAAATGGACATTAGTATTAAAAAATAAAAAAATAAATAAAATAATAAATAAAAATAGAAAAGAAAAATAGAAAACTTTTATTCTATTATAAGAAATATTTATAGGTTTAGTCATTTTTTATTGTAATTAGCTAATAGAACAATTTCTTTGATGTTGATTTATTAGTTTTTGTTTCTTTGTAATTTTATTTATTTCTAAAGCCAAAGTGATTGTTGCTATCATAGCAATAAACAGTAAACTACTAATAAGAACTAACTCATAATAGTAATGGGTGTAAAAATATATAGCTATATTAGATAACTCATTAAAGGGAGTTAAATACCAAATAAAAGAAACAATAGGAACAGGAATATTATTATGAATTATAAATAATTCATAAATAATAAAAAAACTAAAAAAACAAAAAAAAATAATAGTGGGTTTAGTATTAATTAATAAAGTTTCAGATATTTCTATAATCATAATTACCATTAAAAATAAAACTATAATTGCTCCTATATAAATAATAATAAGAAGTAGAGGTATTAAAATAAAACCTAGAGAAATTAAAATACTAGATTGAAGTATTATGAATATAACTAATCAAAAAATAGCATGAATCTGATTAGTTGAAATTAAGATCATAATTATTGAACTAATACTAAGTATTATAAATATATTTATTAAAGGAAACATGTTTAGATATATTGGGGGTTATGAGCCTCACCAGTAAATAAATATATATAAGAATAATCATATAACATCTACAAAATGCCAATACCAAGAAGCAGCTTCAAAAGCAAAATGGTTGGTGAGAGTAAAATGAAACTGATATAATCTAAAAAAACACACAGTTAAAAACAATGTACCTACAATTACATGTAATCCATGAAAACCTGTCGTAATATAAAAAGTAGAACCATAAACAGATTCAGCTATAGAAAAAGCAGCCTCAAAATATTCAAATATTTGAAAACCTGTAAATATTAATCCCAGAATTATAGTAATAATTAAACTTCTACAAGCCTCTTGTTTATTACCTGAGATTAAGGCATGATGGCATCAGGTGACTGTTACTCCTGAACTTAATAAAATAGCAGTATTTAATAAAGGAATAGAATAAACATTTAAAGGAGTTAATCCCATAGGGGGTCACATACATCCTATTCCCACAGCAGGGGATAAACTACTATGAAAAAAAGCCCAAAAGAAAGATACAAAAAGCATTACTTCAGAAGCTAAGAATAGAATAAAACCTATTCTTAAACCTTTCACAGCCGCTTTTGTGTGGGCCCCTTGAAATGTACTTTCTCTAATAATATCACGTATTCAAAAAGAAAAAGAAAAAAGTACAAATGTTAAGCCTATAAATAGTAGTATAAAAGAATGATAATGTAACATTAATAGTAAACCCATAATCATTAATAATACATTTATACTTAAAACAAAAGGTCAGGGACTAGGAGTTATTATATGATAAGGATGATAATTTTTTTTCATATTAATGTAATATTAATGATTCTTTTAAATAAATAATTACCAATAAAGTAAAAACATAGGCCTGAATAATCATTACACCTATTTCTAATAAAGTTATAAATAAAATAATGATTATAGGAAAAAGTGTTATAAAAGTTGGAGTGAAAAATAATAATTCACAACCAAAATTAGATAATATAGCTAATAATATATGCCCCGCGGTTAAATTTGCAGCTAATCTTAATCCTAAAGCTATAGGTCTAGATATATTACTTATAATTTCAATAAGAACCAAAAAAGGGGACATAAATAAGGGAACCCCTTTTGGTATAAAGGAAGATAAAAAATTTGCTTTATGGAAATAAAATCCTAAACCTATAATACATAATCAAGCACTAAAAGCCAAACTAAAAGTAATAGTAACATGTGTTGTAAGGGGAAAGGCATAAATTAAAAATCCAAACATATTAATTATTAAAATAAATAAAAACAAAGTAATAAAACAAAGAAAATATGTAAATTTGAAACCTGAAGTTAAATTTTCTTTGAGTACTAATAATCAATGTTCTAATATAATTTCCAAAAAAGATTGTATTTTTAAAGGGATTAAGTTTATTTTTAAAATAATTATTAAAATTATTATTAATAACATTAATAGGATAAGTAAAGCATTTGTATTAAAAATACAAATAAACTTAATTAATATAAATTGATCAAAATAAGAGGTCATTAAATATGAAATAATTTAATTTTTTTTTTCAACACTTTTTTTTCCATGATAACCAATGTTTTAACATTATTTCTAATTAATTTAGAAAAGAAAAATAAAAGTAACATTTCTTTTATTAGAAATAATAAAATAAAAAAAAAAAATAAGCTAAGAGAAACATGATAAAAAGCTATAACAATTTCTAATTGACTCATTTTACGTTATAAATAAAGGGTAACTCACAATAAGTATGAAGTAAGGGGGGTGACTCAAATACTCATTCTAAGGTATTTGAAGTTTTTTTATTTTCTCATCTTACAAATAATTCTTCTCTTTTAAATGAGTCATATAATAAATAAATGAACCAAACTAAACCAATTACACTAATCATAGATCCATAAGAACTGATTAAATTTCAAGAGGCAAATGTATCTGGAAAATCAGAATATCTTCTAGGCATACCAGAAAGGCCCAAAAAATGTTGAGGAAAAAATGTTATATTAACACCAATAAAAGTCAACCCAAAATGAATTTTTCCATAAGTGTCATTTATAGTGTAACCTGTTATTTTCCCAAATCAAAAATAGAAACCAGCAAATATAGCAAAAACAGCTCCAAGACTTAAAACATAGTGAAAATGAGCAACAACATAATAAGTATCATGTAATAATATATCAAGAGAACCATTTGATAAAATAATACCCGTTAATCCTCCTACTGTAAATAAAAATATAAAACCAAAAGATCATAATAAAGGGGTAGTATAACTTATTTTTCCTCCATAAATAGTAGCTAATCAACTAAATATTTTTATACCGGTAGGTACAGCTATAATCATAGTAGCTGCCGTGAAATAGGCTCTTGTATCTACATCCATCCCTATAGTATACATATGATGAGCTCAAACAATAAAACCTAACAAAGCTATAGATAATTGAGCATAAACCATTCCTAAGTAACCAAAAACTTGTGGTTTTTGACTAAAATAAGGAATAATCTGAGAAATAATACCAAATCCGGGTAAAATTAATATATAAACTTCAGGGTGACCAAAAAATCAAAATAGATGTTGATATAAAATAGGGTCACCTCCACCTGAAGGGTCAAAAAAAGTAGTATTAAAATTTCTATCGGTTAATAACATAGTTATAGCTCCTGCTAATACGGGAAGGGATAATAATAATAAAAAAGCAGTTACTAATACGGATCAAACAAATAGAGGTAGCTTTTCCATAGATACACCAGGAGATCTCATATTAAATATAGTTGTTATAAAATTAATAGCACCTAAAATAGAGGAAATACCCGCACAATGAAGAGAAAAAATAGCCATATCCACAGAAGGACCCGAATGGGTTAAAGCCCCGGATAAAGGGGGGTAAACTGTTCATCCAGTACCGGCTCCTGATTCTACAAGGGAGGAAGCCATAAGGAGAAAAAGGGCAGGAGGTAAAAGCCAAAAACTAACATTATTCAATCTAGGAAAAGCCATATCGGGGGCCCCGATATATAAAGGCACAAATCAATTTCCATAACCTCCAATAAGAACTGGCATTACCATAAAAAAAATCATAACAAAAGCATGAGCAGTTACTATTACATTATAAAGATGATCGTTACCTAACATGGGACCTGGGGAAGACAATTCTAATCTTATTATCATACTTAAGGCAGTACCTATAAACCCAGAGAATAGACCAAAAAGAATGTATAATGTACCTATATCTTTATGATTAGTTGAAAATAATCAACGTGTTATAAATTTATTAATTTGTTTTATAAAGTATTTTATGTTCTAAATGAAATATAAGGGGGGATAAAACAATTAAATTTAAAAAATAATACAAGCTTGCGAATTGTCCCAATATAATAAAAGGTTCTTCTACAGGTTTTGAACCAATTCAAGTTAGTAAAATAAAATTACTTATAAAAGTTCAATATAATAACCTACTATAAGGCTTAAATGTTAATGTTTTAATAGTATTATAATTAATAAAAGGCAATATTAGTAAAACTAATATACTTAATACTAAGCCTACAACACCCCCCAATTTATTTGGGATAGCTCTTAATATAGCATAAGCAAATAAAAAATACCATTCTGGCATAATATGAACAGGTGTTACAAGGGAATTAGCCTTAATAAAATTTTCGGGCTCTGCTAAAAGGTTGGGGGCAAAAAATATCAAGCAAAATAAAATTAAAAATAAGAATAAAAATCCTATTGCATCTTTTCAAGTGTAATAAAGATGAAAAGACACTCTTTCAATAGATGTGTTTATACCTAAGGGGCTATTAGAACCTTTAACATGTAATAAAATTATATGGATAATGACTAAACCAATTAATATAAAAGGAAATAAATAGTGTAAACTAAAAAAACGGTTTAAAGTGGAGTTACCAACACTAAAACCTCCTCATACCCACATAACTATAGTATTGCCTATATAAGGAATAGCCGAAATAAAATTTGTAATTACAGTTGCCCCCCAAAAAGACATTTGTCCTCAAGGGAGGACATAACCAATAAAAGCAGTAACCATTGTTAATAAAAAAAGAATTACTCCAGAAAATCATAATGATTTTCTTAAAAAACTTCCATAATATAAACCCCTACCTATATGTATATAAAGACAAACAAAAAATAAAGAAGCTCCATTAGCATGTAGGAGTTTTAATAAATAACCATAATTAACATCTCTACCTATATGTCATAAAGAAGAAAAAGCTAAAAATGTACTAGGACAGTAATGCATAGCCAGAAAAATACCAGTTATTATTTGAATTATTAAACATAGACCTAATAACGATCCAAAATTTCATAAATAACTTAAACTAACGGGAGTAGGTAATTCAATGATTAAAGAACTAATTTGGGATAATAAAGGGTTTGATTTTCTAAATCTCATTTAGTATTTTTTATAAGGCTTCATATTGGTTTTTTATGAAATTTATGAAATTTTCTTTAGAGCCTATAGTAATTACTATAGGCATAAAAGAATGGTCAGTACCACAAATTTCAGAGCATTGACCATAAAAAACTCCGGGTCTTTTTGCAAAAAAATGAAGTTGATTTAGTCTTCCGGGTACTGCATCAACTTTTATGCCTAAAGAAGGGACTGCAAAACTATGAATTACATCCGCTCCTGTAACAACTACTCTAATATTAGTATTAAGAGGAATTGTTACAGTTTTATCGGCCTCTAATAACCTAAAATCACCTACATTTAATTCTTCAAAAGGTATCATAAAAGAATCGAATTCTATCGTATTTTCTTCTATATCAGAAAATTCATAAGACCAATATCATTGGTGTCCCGAAGCTTTTATGGTAAATATGGGTTCTATAACTTCATCCAATAAGTAGAGTAAATGTAAAGAAGGGAAAGCTATAAAAAGTAATATAAGAGCTGGTAAAACAGTTCAAATAATTTCTAAACGTTCACCATGAATTAAATATTTATAATAAAGATTATTTTTTATTATAGAGTACATTAATCACCCTACAAAAAAAGTTATTATTATAACAATAAACATAATATTATCATGGAAAAATCCTAACTGTTCACCTAAAAAACTAACCATATCTTGATAACTTAAACTTCAATTATAGGATTTTATAAATAAAAATCCTATAATTAATGAGGGAAAACCCCCTAAATGATAACAAACCAATGGGATTAAATTTAAATCCATTATTTAATTAATATTCAAGAACAGGTTCCCCTACTCTCACTATGCTACGACTTACTCTTAATACTCCTAAAAAAGCTTTAAAGGCGACGGACAATTTGTACCCAAAGTTTAACTTATTCAATGTGTCCTTCTATTACACATTTACTTTTAAATATTCTTTTATTTTAAAATTTAATTTAAAAGTTCAACCTTTATTTTTAAATTAAAATAATGATTATAACACATGAGAACCTATTTTTTAGGGCCAGAACACCTGACTTCTCCCAACCACGGTTGGATTTTAGTGAAACTATGAATTAAACTTTTAGACGGCCCTGCAGCTCCTGGGTAAAATCAAAAATAGGGAAGGTTTTTTGCGGATCATCATTTATAACACATGTTCCTCTAATTAGTAATAATTAATGATCAAAATTTTTGATTTTCACTGTTAACAGTATAATATTCAGATTTAAGTATTAATTAATAAAAATATACCAGGGTATCTAATCCTGTTTTATAACAAGTTTTTTATAGTTGAATATTTTTTATTATATAAAGTAGTTTTCCTTATGATCATTACACAAATGTAGATTTTACTCTTTCATTTATTATTACTTTATATATTTATATTTTTTACATCTACATATAACTATCTTTTTCCATTTAAATACTAATTTCATAGGTTTTACCGCGTCTGCTGGCACCTCTCTTAGACAAAATTAATAAAAATAAACAATATCTAACTTTCATTAATTGTATATATTTATTTACTGCTGACTTAAGAATTAATTTATTTCATCTTAATAGTGGCTATATTACTAAACGTTTTAGGTATATATTAAATATTGTTCAATTATGATACCTGATACTATGTTTTGAATGATAACATCAAACTGTTACTCACTTGTATATTTTCATTAACATGTATATATTTAATTTATGTATTTAACTCTTCAAAATCAAAAGACAAGATAGAAATAGGACTTGAACCTATATAAAAGGGTAATGAGCCCTTTATCTTACCCTTAGATGATTCTATCAAAAAAATTTTTTTTATTAATTTCCTCTTCTTTTTTTTTTTATTTTTAATTTTATAATATTAAATTAGAGAGTAAAAATATATAATTCCTTTCGTACTAAATATTTTTATGTATTTTTTTTGTAGATAGAAACCATCCTGTCTTGCGACGGATTGAACTCAAATCATGTAAGATTTTAAAGGGCGAACAGACCTACCTTTAGTAATTACTACATTACTGGGATATCTTAATTCAACATAGAGGTGATAAACTATAATAGCAATATGGTCTTACTATTATTATTATTCTGTTATCCCTAAGGTAGCATATTATCTATTAATCAATAAATTTTTTTTAATTTTTTTATTGGGTCATTATAACCTACTTTAATAATTGTTAAATTTATCTATTATACAATAAATTTAAGTATTTACATTATTGCTTACCTAAGTTTATATTATTAGGCAGTCGCCCCAACTAAACTATATTTCTACATTTTAAAATGTAGAAATATAGTAAAGCTCTATAGGGTCTTCTCGTCTTACAAAACTAAATAGTATCTTAACTATTATTCAAATTTTATATAGATTTTATTTAAGACAGTGAAATTATCGTGAATCCGTTCATACTCTCCGCTAATTAGGCGGCAAATGATTATGCTACATTGTCACCCTCAGGATAAGGCGGCCGTTTAAATAAATTTTAGTGAAACTATTACTTAAAATAATACTATATTTATCCACTGGGCAGGTTTCACTAAAAAATTTATTTTTAGCTATGTTTTTGGTAAACAGTCGTAATTTTATTTTGCCGAGTTCCTTAAATAAAATAATTTATTTTATTTATTTCTACTTGTTTTAGATTTGTACAATTTAAATCACTTTATTTTTTTAAAAAAAAATAATAGTGTTTTCCTTTTTTTATGAGAATTTGTATTATCTAATAAATTAGAAACACTAGAAATAAATTTAATTTTATTTATATTTATATTATTTTTTCCTTATTAATATAATAATTCAATAAAGAATACTTTATTACTTTTATTTATACGAATTTTTTAATCACACAAACACTTGATTTATTTAAAAAATTAGTGTATTAAATAGACTGCAACGCCATTAATATACTAGCTGATTCTAAGCTTATATTTTTAACCTTTATACTAATTTTTTTTTTTATTAATAATAATTAGGTTTATTTAATTTCGTTTAAAGTTGTTTCTTTTTTAACATTTTAGCTTTTTCCAAAATGTTTGTTTAGTTAATTATTATTAACTAATATACTTATATATATTTCATAAAGAACCAGCTATAGCCATAGTCGATTAACTTTTTATTGCTATATGCAAATTATTTAATAATTTTTCAACATTAACTAATTCTTTCTAAAAATAATCCACATATAGATCCTATGGTTTCGGGTTATAAAAACTAATTTACCATACCTAATAATTTGTTTTTATTTATTTCTTATAAATCCATTATACAAAAGGTACATGTTTTTCATTTTTTTTTTTTAATAATTTAAGTCTAATTTCCTTTACAGTACTGTAAATATAAGTAAGTAAAAAGGTGGTAATTTAATTTTATTAGCCAAGATCTTTATTTCATTCTCCATTACTTTAAAAACAATCTTTGTAATAATTTACTAAGATGTTTCATTTCATTTATTAAATGCATTTATGATTGTTTAATTTTTATTAATAAAAATTTCTTTAAACATACTTTGATTACTTCTTATCTAGTTTTATTAATAAAAATTAATAAAAATGAAATATGAAGGATTTGAACCTACACTATTAGTTTTGAAGACTAATTGATCTACTTAATCTATATTTCAAAGAAGAAAAAAAAATTAATTTTTTTTTCTTTCTAATAACAGATTAATTACAAATATAGATTTTACTCTTGCATTTATTAATCTGTTATTATTTTTAAAATTTACTTACTGGCATTACTTATTTTATTTTTAATTACCCTTGAACTTCCTATTTATTATTAATTTTTTTTTCTTTCTAATAACAGATTAATTACAAATATAGATTTTACTCTTGCATTTATTAATCTGTTATTATTTTTAAAATTTACTTACTGGCATTACTTATTTTATTTTTAATTACCCTTGAACTTCCTATTTATTATTAATTTTTTTTTCTTTCTAATAACAGATTAATTACAAATATAGATTTTACTCTTGCATTTATTAATCTGTTATTATTTTTAAAATTTACTTACTGGCATTACTTATTTTATTTTTAATTACCCTTGAACTTCCTATTTATTATTAAT